GAATTACCCGCTTTCGAGAGCGAGGGCAATGACTTTAGTCAAGCAAGGCTAAGACTTTCGTGAAAAGAGTCATTCCGTTCTTCCTAGTCATAGGCGATGGGTGGTCTTCATACGTGGGATTGATTTGGAGAATCCTTCTAAGCCCGTCCACTGCCTAAGATCCAAGACCACTTATGCCGCATCTCTTTAATTGTTGAAGGCACTGATCGGAGAGGGAAGCTTTCTCTGCGTCTTTTCTTTATTCACGCTGCAGACAGAGCAAACAAGGGGGAAGCTTAGTCTAATTTTTGAAGTGATTCTTTCTTGATTTCATGCCAGACTTCTCTAACTAGTCCACTTTCGAACTTGGCTTATCTAGTTCTAGAAAGAAATATCTTATATAGAGTGGATTAGGATGTTTTTCTTCTTGAATTATCCGTTTGAGCTGAGAAAAGTAAGCTTGAAAGGGGGGAATTCAACAAGGGGAATCGGCAGTCTTGTCTTTGATTCATTTTTCCTGGAACTCAGACTCCTGAAAGCACCTCCGTTCGACCTTTCACGCCACTTACTAAGTCCGCCCTGGGTATGTAACTTGTTTATGTAGCTCGTTCGCTCTTAGCCCTTGGTCTTCTCATATACTAAGAAAAGAGTCTTAGCTTCTTTCTTCTCCTAAGAAACTCCTAAAGAAAGAATTGGAATGCTTCTACTTCTGGGGAAATCTCTCTAATGGGTTAGGCCTGCATTCTGTCTTTCAACTAACTTCGGTACGGTCCGTTGACCAAATGAAAGCAAAAGAGATGGAATCCCTTTCAAAATGAAAGGCGAATCGAGAGGTCAATCTGATGGACTGACTGAAAGAGTTTGAAGTCAAGTTAGTCTTGTTTATCCTATCGGAGATAGGAAGAAAAGACCGGGCTAGAAGAAGAAAAGCTCTATGTTCTGAGGGATAGTCCCACTCTCTCTCATTTTCAGGAGGTTCAGTCTCTATTTCAATAAGATGAGTAGCAAAGACTTCTTTCTTCTAATATAGTTGAAGTCGATCCTTGACTATAGAGGTCTTTGGTCGGCTAAGACGTAAGGACGAAAGAAGAAGCTTTTGAAGAAGTGATAGTAACTTCATACCAGGAGCGAGAAAGGTAGCTATTGCCTTGATCCCATCTCTCATTCCCATTGGGAACCGGCTATTCCCACTTCTTAGAAAGAAGGAAATGCCCCAACCACGATTAAGCGCTACGAAATCAGCCCTCCATACCATGACCTCTCTCTATATAGGAGCCTTACAAGACTTAGACAGCTTCGAGAAGACTCCCGGGCTTGCCTGAGGAGCTATTTCAAATGAGACAGGAATGAAAGCAAGGCGGAGAGGGGGAGGAGAGTTAGTAAAAGCTGCACGGGACCTATCTGCTGCCTCCACTTCTCCTTAAGGTAGAGTTGAGCTTATTCATGAGGATGATTCGTAGTTCTCATAAGACAAAGATCTTACTTACGCACGATTCGAATACACAGCTAGACGTAGGCAATGGTTTGAATGCTCGCACAGACGGAATAGAATACCGGATTGGACCTTAGCCGCTCGGGAATCGAATCCTTCTCCACCAGGAAAGGAAATCGCCACGACGCTGACATCTTTTCATACGTACTAGACCCGGAGTACAGGCAAATTCGGAAGAAGCCGCTTACACGACTTCCACCCCTTACCAGACTTCCAATACAGACAACTCAAGCAAGAGGTTTGACATCACTCCTGCAACTGCAAGACAAAGACTCAATCAAGAACCAGAGAAACTGCAATCAACCTTAGTCAAAGACTAGCCACATCCCCTGGCTTGCACCCTGACTCTCAGTCTCAGTCAACTCAAGGTGAGAAGCGAAAGGCCAGCAACTGCACTAACTGAGGGACACATTGAAAGCAAGAAAGAAATAGAACTTAGACAAAGAACAATAATACGATACGGAAATCCGAGTCGGCAATGGGCCGGATACACATTCACTCGTTAGCGACTCCTACTAAACAGCCAGACAGAGAAGGAAAGCAATGGAGCCCGCCGGCTATTATACATTCCCTGAGACAGGAAAGCCTTCTCCTTCGGACCCTCGCTCTGAGTCCCTTTCTCCCTGTCAATGACATTATTGCTTTCTGTCTCCTGTGCTTGGGTTAGTAGCCCTGGAAAGGGGACTACTCCTCCATCACATGTTGTATATAGGAGTTTTCTCCAAGGGAGATGGAAGCCTCTCTCCATCCGACTTCTTCCTCTCTGGCTTCTGGGATTTGAAATGGGAATCTTAGTCATAGACTTTCTAAGTTCGGGTTTCTAGGTAGCTATGAGCTCTGGAGTGAATGAGTCCCTTAAGAAGGGTGGGGAAGGGAAACGAAAGACTCGAGCATAGATAAAATTGTCGATTTATCATATAGTTGAAAGAAGGTTGGTCCAAACCCCCCAAAAAGGCGCGCGTCGGTCTCATAGAGCAATAATTTCACTTTTTATTGCTTGCTTCCACTTTTGGCCTTCTTCTATTAAATTAAGAAAGGCAGGGTGTACTGAAATGTAGCAGAAAGAAAGGTGCGAGGTCCTTTTCGATAAAGTCTGCCGGTGGAAAGGAATTGAAAGCCACTTCGTCGAAATCGTGGACCTTCAGATGGGAAAAGCTATCGGATCCATGAAAGTCAAACCCAACTCCCATGTCCGGCCTCCCATCCGAAAAAAGATGGATTCTGTCCTGACGAGAAAAGACAAAGAAGCCCGTTCTGCTCTCTCTTTTTCAAAATTGGGTCGAGGGAAGAAATCGGTTGGCGAGCCCCACTTAAGAGAACTTCTCTTTCTATTGTCCGAGGCGGATCAAAAAAGATAGCCTTGCCAAGGCTGAGTTTGATTGGGTACTCTTATACCTCCTACTTCCGCTCTTGGAAGTAGGCCAATCGGGACATCTCTCGGTCTGATATGTAGTATGGCGCTTTCAAAGTGATGGAGATTTCACTCTTTGACTTTCTTTTTGGTAAGAACGTGGTCCAGTCCAAACCAGACATCAAAGTCTGCCAGCTTACCCTTTCTTTCAGTGATTGCAGTTCCTCGTGTCGGTCTCTCACTTGATGAGGATGTAAGAGCAGTTTATTCTTGACTTTTCTGTCTCTTTCGAAGTGGATCAAGTCAGAGAAGGTGCAAGCTTTCCATTAGCCTATCGCGTAGTTGGAGAAGGGCAAAATCTCCTTTTGATCAAGGTGTGGAAGCATTACCCTAGCCTTTAAGGCTTCCGGGATGGGGATAGAACTCAAACCCCCGCTGCTTATCCAATAGACCACTTAGAAGAATCGGAATCGAAGACTGACACATGAGGTGGAGGAAGAGGTTCTATTCTATTAGAAGACCCAACCTCAGCGAAGAATGCGTAATCGTGTGTACCGAAGTCAAACACCGCATCGCGGGCTCTCTTCACTTCCGCAAACTGAATATGCTCGTGTCGCGCCTCCCCTGTCTACCTCTCCTCATTATCTTCCTTAACAAGAAGCCTTTTTGCTGTGCACTCTATCACGTAGTGCCCCATCTGCCCGCACCTAAGACACGCACCCCAGCTTTCACTTATTGTTCTTGGAAGAGCTCCCTGATGCTGCTTTTGCCTTCCCCAACAATGAAATTTGGACGTAGAAGTGAACAAAAGTATATCCCTAGGATTAGGATGTACACTTTGTCCAGACAGGCTCAGCCTCTTCCTCCTCCTATACGTAAACGTCTTATCATGCACCTTTTCATTAAGAAAATGTTGGAAGGGTTATGTTGATGCAGTAGCAAAGACTTCCTTATCCCATCATATTTAGAAATTTATACCCTTCATGCTCTGACTAAGATTATCGGCATCATAGTTTTTCATACCAAAAGCCTCCAGCTGATCACAAAGGTTCTTCACCTTAATACAGTAACAATACAGTAACAAGAATGAAACTACCCCGCTTCAGGCCATCTTGTTCAGTCTCCAGGCACTGACGCTTACTTGCGGTCGCATGTTCATTAACTTCCCTCAAAGTAAGCCATGCCTTTCTTGGGTCTGTAATGCCCCCAGAATATATATGGGGGCGCATCTTATCAGCTACAGACACTGTGATCGCATGCATAGCCCCACCAGACCAAAAAAAGATGAAAATGGCTTCTTACTCGCCACATCCTCCGGTTTACCTTCAGCAATTATCCAACATTCCTGGCCCATCAAGAAGAACTTTACCTCTTCACTCCAATTTACATAATTTTCGCCATGTTGGAGTGAACGGCACACAATCGACAAGCCAGACATTATTTCTGCAAAAAAAAAAGAATTGGACGATCTGATTCTGGAGGAGAATACATGTCCACGGGATTTTCTCAATATCTTATTTCTAGAGGCACTGTTCATCAGAGATCTTTTGCCTATACTCCTTGAATAGCTAAGAGGAAAAATAGAGACTTATTGGAAACGATTAGAGCTATAATGTTTGGGATGAATGTACCTCATTTGGGCAGAAGCTGTGTTGACCGCAACATACTTGAAAAAGAGCATACCATAGTTGTCTTTTATGGAAGCATCCCTGATTAGTCTCATTTAAAAGTATTTGGCTGCTGCTGTTCATATTCTATTTTTTTGAGTTTCTTTAAAGAAAAGAAAGGGAAAGAAAGCGAGCTCAACGAAACAAACGAAGCGAGCAGCGGGAGAAGATCGGTAGTAGAAGGTAACGAACTAGAGACTGAGAAAGAGATCAGAAGCAAAACTCGGCAAGGAGAAGGCTGCTCCCAGGTGCTACACTAAAATAGGCTTTACCTGGGCCGCACGACTCTCTACCCGTGCGCGTGCCTATTTCGCTTTAGGAGGTATCAGAGCGGAGTTTTGTTTCCCTTTCGATTTCTGCTAATTCTCTTCTTGTTGTACCATGTCCAAGCTTGACGATAGCAGTGGAGTGCTGTCTGCGGCGGCTGTTGTTAAGGAAACACTCAAGGATCGAGTGACCCAACTTGATGGCAAGGTCGACCATTTGGACGGACAAGTGTAGACTATGGCGG